TTATTCTTTATCTCTTCTCCTCACCTCATCATGCGAGATAGAGGAACCATTTGTTATATTATCAGGGTAATGATACATCAACCTGCGAGTTCTTTTTATGAGGCACAAACGGGAGAATTTATCCTGGAAGCAGAAGAACTGCTGAAACTGCGCGAAACCATCACAAGAGTTTATGTACAAAGAACGGGCAAACCCCTATGGGTTGTATCCGAAGATATGGAAAGGGATGTTTTTATGTCAGCAACAGAAGCCCAAGCTCATGGAATTGTTGATCTTGTAGCGATTGAATAAAAAAAAATAGCAGTAAGTTTAAGCAAATCGCCACTTTGCGATTTTCTCTTCTTACTTATTACCGGGTTTAATAATATTCTATTCATCTATTAAATAGAGAAGTAATTCATAATCATCCGGTTAGGATCGATCTAAACCAGCCCATTTATTATGTATACGATTCAACATGCCAACTATTAAACAACTTATTAGAAACACAAGACAGCCAATCAGAAATGTCACGAAATCCCCCGCTCTTGGGGGATGTCCTCAGCGTCGAGGAACATGTACTAGGGTGTATGTGCGACTCGTTCAGATCACCATTGGTAGAAAAAAAAGGGAAAGAAATTTTCCAGTATCAATGATCAGTACTAGTGAATAGTATAAAATGGAAGGAAGAAGGTCGTTCACTATCTATATATCGAAAACTAAAAAAAAAGATCTATTCAATTCTTCGATTGTATATGAAATTTATGGTTTCCGATGAGAAAAAATTCCTCATTGGTAACAAATAGTTATTCATTAAGCGGGGAAATCCTATTTTCAAAGCCGAAATCTTATGCCTATACTCTTGCAAAAACGGACTAAGAGGGTCAGCTACCCCATCCAATTTTCATAATTAAATACCGTTACTGTATAGGTAGATCTCGTTGTGAAAGACCTATTACTAGATAATTCATAGGTAGAGCCGAAGAATGTAAACTGTACAACTTGCTAATAGCATTGATTAAATGAAGTAAGGGACTCCGGTATATATAGAGGACCTCACCGTTTAAGACATAACCATAGAAACGATGGAATCCACTATTTCGTTATTCATTTCTATTTATTACTTTTTTCTGTTTTTTGATACCTAGTATCAATACTCGTTTCGAGGTGAAATGACTATAAAAAAGAAAAGACAAATCGTGGTCGGGAAGGTTATAGTAGCAAAAGCCATTGGAATTTTTATTTTATACATTGGAAGAATCCGTTTTGTTATTAATAAACTAGGAAAAGGGAAAAGAATAACTGAAAGAAAGGAAATCAATTAGTTATTCATGAAAGTTTCATTTATTCAATGACTAGAATTAGACGAGGATATATAGCTCGGAGACGTAGAACAAAAATTCGTTTATTTGCATCAAGCTTTCGGGGGGCTCGTTCAAGACTTACTCGAACAATTATTCAACAGAAAATAAGATCTTTGGTTTCGTCTCATCGAGATAGAGATAGGAAAAAGATAGATTTTCGTCGTTTGTGGATCACTCGGATAAATGCAGTAATTCGCGGGAATAGAGTATCCTATAGTTATAGTAGATTAATACACAATCTGTACAAGAGACAGTTGCTTCTTAATCGTAAAATACTTGCACAAATAGCTATATTAAATAGGAATTGTCTTTATATGATTTCTAATGAGATCAGATCATAAAATAAAAAAGGAAATTGTAAGGAATTTGTCAGAATATTTTAAATGGAGTTCGCTGGAGAATGAACTCCGGGAAGGTAGAGTAGAAATTAGTATGATAAAGAGAATATGATAAAGTCGTTCAAAATTAAATGAGCGAATATGTCCAATATCCAATAAAAAAAGATTTCTTCTTCTTCCCCAATTTTTTTCTTACGATTTTTCGAACAAAATATCAATCTGTGTTTGAGTTCGGATTTTTATTTGGGTTCAATTGAGGAGTAAAGTAAGTCTACTTTTTTTTATTTATTTATGGTTCTAAGACCAGTAGCTCCGGCGGTCGACTCGCTTCTTTCAAATTGTTTCTCATTATTAAGAAAAGGTAACAAAGATAAAATACGAGCTTGTTTTATAGCAATAGTAATTAATCGTTGTTGTTTTAAGGTTAATCTATTTACCCGTCTAGATAATATTTTTCCTTGTTCACTAATAAATCGACTAATTAAACTCATGTTTCTATAATCAATTCGATCCCCCGATTGGATCGGGGGCAAACGCCTACGAAAAGATCGCTTGGATTTAAGAAAGAGTCGCTTGGATTTTTCCATGGTTTGTTTATTCCTTATCCTCAAAATCCTATTTCAATTTGATCCAAAAAGATTTCAAATTCAAAATATAGGATTTGATTTGGCTTTTTTTTTTTAGTTAGTTATATTATGTTAACTAAAATGAAAATATATAGAATAATATGCTATATATAGAATATGTCCTTTTCGTGTTACTTGTAAGAGTGACACACAGGCACTTGATTCGAGTTATTTCTTTATCTCCCCGTGAATCGTATGTTTGTAACAATAGGGACAGAATTTTCTCAATTCCAATCGACTAGGCGTATTGTGTCGATTCTTTTGAGTAATATATCTGGAAACACCCCTTGATTCCTTATTAAGACCGGTTCTAACACAGTTGGTACATTCTAAAATAACCGTTACTCGGACATCTTTACCCTTGGCCATGAACCTCCTTTGCGTTTTTGATTCAACCAATTCTTCTACTTTCTGCGAAAAAAGAAATAAAAAAATAAGAAGTAAAACAACAAACTAATATTTAGGTATATTTTGAATCGAATTCGATTCAATGTACAGTATTTTATTAAAAGATCTTGTATGATCTTCTTGCCCTAGACACATTTCTGTTCTCACAATATTATTTCTAAATGGAATTGGAGAAAACCCGAATTTCGCCGAGGTTGAATCTACTTTTTTATTTCTCTTTCCTCCTTTCTTGATTATACTTCTACTTAATATATTGTATCGAATTCTATTTTTTTCTAAAAAAAAAAGAGGGGGAGGGATTAGTCACAAATCTTTTGATTCTACCTCTAATCTTCTTCACCCCTTCCCATGTCAATAACTAGAATGAAAAAAAAGGGAATGTCAACGCATCCGGAAATAAACGATTGATCTCTATCAAAAGACCTGCTAAAGCCCCAAACCATAGAGTACTTAGTACCGGTGCCACGGAAAGATATGTTTTTAGATCTCGCATTTTAAATCCTCCTTCTTTATTCTTTTTATTTATTGTATTATTTATTGTAATGCCTAATGTTAATACATATATGATCCGATATAATATATATGTAAGTAGTTAAGGACCGCTTGTATTTGTACACGGAATTCCTAATTCCAATTGAAATCTACAATGATTCGGTAGATAAGATTTTTCTTTTCTTAAAACCGAAAAAGACGTCCCTTCCGACTGAGCATTCCCAAAAAATATTCCCTTTTTTAGTTATTTTTTACGATGGGTTTCATATTCATGTGTATATAAGCCTTCTACTATTATTATATGTTACATGAGAATAAAAAAAAGAAATGGCAAGATAACTTGGATATATCAATGGAGAAAATAAGGATTTTGAAAACAAGACAGGGATTCTATAAAATGATACTGTAGACCAATTGAAAGGGATGTAGCGCAGCTTGGTAGCGCGTTTGTTTTGGGTACAAAATGTCACGGGTTCAAATCCTGTCATCCCTACCTATTACTTCTCGTCTGAGCAGTAACGAGGGATTTATTGAAATCGATTAAAATCAGGCATACATAATCTTTTTTTATTATATCATATTCTATATGATAGTCTTATGCATACAAGATGTATTCGGGTTATAAAAAAAATCCTCTTCTTTTTTTTTTAGTTTTAGCTAGTGTGATAATGATAAGAAGATAAGAAAGCGCTCTTAGTTCAGTTCGGTAGAACGTGGGTCTCCAAAACCCGATGTCGTAGGTTCAAATCCTACAGAGCGTGATTCCATTCTTGGTTAGGTTAGTCCCAAAATTACAATTAAATAATTGACCAGTAATCTTAATTTGACCTCCTTTGGATTAAAGAAAAGAGGAGGTCAATTAAAAAAAAAGATGTTAATTAATTTAATCAAAGATCCAACTGATCACCACGTCTGTATTGTAAATATGCAGTTACAAATAATCCAGCTAAAGTAATAGGAATTAGACCTAAGACAATTCCAAATAGAAAAACTTCAATCATTTCAATTTTTTTGAAAGGGAAAAAGGAGAGGTAATATCTATCCCTACATATTAATCCGCATTGCCCATGAATCTCAATGACCACTAATTGGAAATTGACTCTCTAAGGAAATATAGAGTCTATCAATACCACAGAAAGATTTCTTTTTATGCGTTGTGTTCATTCAATTAATTTCAAATAAGTCGTATCTTGGTCAGACCAATAAAGAGAGCTGAGGTTATAGTTAAAGCTGCTAGTAGAAAACCGAAATAACTAGTTATAGTAAGCATGAAGATGAAGGAGCTAAATGAAATGTGTTCTTTTTATACATATGTTTAGAAAGCACTTCCCTAAGTTTCAATATACGAAGATAAGCAAAAATACCAATTCAAATGAAAGAATAAGTTCAATTGATAGTTGTTAATTCATCAATCATTATAGACGGGATTAACAAAAACATAGAGTAAGGGAGGTAGAAAAAGAGATCAATTAATCATTTGTAATGTCTACCTATCCCTTAATTTCGAATCAAGTGATTCATTAGATAATTCTTGAGTAGACTAATATTAAAATAATAAAATATTAAGAAATTAGAATCCATATAGAACAAAATTTGAAAATCATTTATCTTTTCTTTTGATCTTTTTTTTTAATCGTATCGAATCTATTTTTCGATTTTAGAATAAAGAGTGACCTTATAACAATAACACCTTTTTTTCTTGTCATTTGAGATATTATGTGAATGAATCTACTCCTGAATTTAATGAGTAAAAATGAAAATAAATAAAGTAAAAATAACAAAGGTATCGTACA